TGATAATTTCAGAATCCGAGGAATCAGCCCGAGTCGGTTTACTAATGGGATGTCCTATTGCATTACAAAATTTCATTTTTGACAACGATTCAACTAAAGGAAGAATTGGAACAATTGTATCAAGTTTATTTATGGTATTATCTATTATCAACGAATTTTCGAGCATTTGACTCCGTACCACTAAGGGGTTTAGACATACACTTGAAAGATAACCCAAAAGGGAGAGGGAATCCTTGGATAATGAATTTATATAGATCTTTTCCGGGTGAAACCCCACATCAAAATGACATTGACATACATTGACAAAATAATATTTCCACTTTTTCATCGGAAAAAGCCTATCTTTTGAAGCCAGAATAGATTTTCCTTCATATCGAAAATAATGTATGAAAGAATCCTTAACCAAGCATAGGGTTGCCCCAAAATCGTTAGTAAAGCTTTCAGCAAAATCTTCTATTTTTTCATAGAAATATATTCGTTCAAAAAGGACTCGAAAAAATGTTGATTGTAAATGAAAAGATTGGTTACGAAGAAAGAAGAGAATAGATTCGTATTCATATACATGAAAATTATATAAGAACAAGAATAATCTTGGATTGTCCTTTGCAAAAATGGAAATAGGTTTCTTTGAAATAATAAAACTGTTCAAATTCCAATACTCATGAAGAAAGAGTCGTAATAAATGTAAAGAGGAGGGATCTCTCACCCAGTAACGAAGTGTTTGAACCAATTTTTCTAGATGGATAGGGTAAGGTATTAGTACATCTGACACATAATTTAAATGTGGAAACTTACTCTCTAAAAAAGGAAATATTGAATGAAGGGATTGTAAATTATGAGATTTTACTATTTCTGACCTTTCTAAAAGGGATACTAATCGTCGGGAAAATGGAATTTCTACAATGACTGCAATCCCCCCCGATAGCATTTGAGAATGCAAATCTTTGTTGTACCTAAAAAGTAGATTTTGGTTTGAATCATTAACAGAAAAAATCAAATGATTCTGTTGATATGTTCGAGTAATTAAATGTTTTACAACTAATAAACTTGATTTAGATTTAATGTCATAACCCCTATTTTCCAACAAACTAGATCTATTTAAACCACGATCACGAACAAATGTATAAATATACTCCCGAAAGATAAGTGGGTATAGGAAGTCATTTTTTCGAGACCGATCTAGTTCGAAATATCTTTTGTATTTCTCTATTTTCATTTGAAATTCAATTTAATTGAAGCAAAGATAGGAGATTTTGGGGGTTATTCAATAATACATAGTGCGATACAGTAAAAACAAAAAAGTATAATAAGAAAAGAATAGATACTTCAGAAATTGGCAAATTGATCAACGGATTCTCTATTTTCTCTTTGTTCCATCGAATCGATTTATGTTCATTATAGGATAAGAAGATGGTTAGAAATCCTTTATTTTTTCACGCCAATCGCTCTTTTGATTTTGGAAAAAAAAAGTTATTTATCAATATACTCTTTCTTCTACACATCTAATTCCCCTTACAGTGGAGAATGACAATATAGTTAGGATTTATTAAAAAAATGGAAAATCCATTCATGGAAAAGCCTTTCCGCGCGGGCACTAATTTCTTTTTAACATCCAATTAGATCGGAAAATCGTTCAAATTAAGAACGGGAGCTCGTTGCTTTTTTGTTTCCCGATAATTAGAGCCATATAACTCTATCCATTTATTAACTCAGACCCACTTTAATAATAGAAATATTATAATTTTTTTTCGTTCTATGTTCCGTACCAAGAATTCAAACAAGGTTTGGAACCGATCCAAAAAAAATTAGCAGAATTCTCCATTAATACGACATGCTATTTTTTCCATTCATTCCTTTCAGCAGGATCAGTCGTGGTCTTACAAACTATACCAAGGTATGGACGAATTTATTTCTTCATACAAATGCGTAAAAGACGTTAGCCGCACTTAAAAGCCGAGTACTCTACCATTGAGTTAGCAACCCCCCAAAAAATTACGTTATGTAGATATAATTATCATAAAAAAATAGAATCATCATTAAAAAATTTAATAACAAATTAAATAAAAAAAAGAAAGATAAAGTCAAATTTATATGATTTACAAATTTCTTATGGATGAAATATATATGTATATCATATTTCTTAATATACTATACTGGATTTGCTTTATTTTCTATATTTTATTTTATAAGTTATTTGCTTGCTTTTATTTTCTAAATTTTCTATTTTATTCTTTATTATTATAAATTATATATATATATTATTTTATATATATATATTTCAAAATTTTTATATTTTGTACAAAGATATAAAATATATATATAAAACTTAAAAAAACTGAAAGACTAAAATAAAGAGATAAATAGATCCGAAACTAAGATCTAATTGCCCAGATCGAATTATATTTATTTGATACACTGTTGTCAATATGAATGTAAATGTGTTGAGAAAAATATCTGCAATGAAGATTAGTTAAAATAAAAAACCAAAATTGCCTTTATTATGCTCTTACATAGAGACAGGGTTGTTCACAAAGACATATTTTTATATATAAAATTCGGGATGCTCTGGGACGGAAGGATTCGAACCTCCGAATAGCGGGATCAAAACCCGTTGCCTTACCACTTGGCTACGCCCCATTTATATTTTGATTCAACACAAATAAACACTACTATTGGTATTGGTTCTTCGTCAATTCACTGAATTTGTTGATCATAATATAGAATTCTATTAAGATATTGTATGAAAATATGATTTCTTCTATTCTTTTTTTAGTTAAGAATTGAAGGATTTTTGATTGGGTAAGTTTAAAGTTTTTGGTCTACCTTACTTCTTTTTTATTACTTGATACTTTAAAAAATATCAATTTTTATATCAATAATCTATTAATATCAATAACCTATTAATAACTCAATCAAAATGAAATTCTCTTCAAGAACAAAATGTTTGTTATGCTTAATATTTTTAGTTTGATTTGCATCGGTTCTACCCTTTATTCAAATTCAAGTAATTTTTTCTTTACAAAATTGCCCGAAGCCTACGCCTTTTTGAACCCGGTCGTGGATGTTATGCCAATAATCCCTCTGTTCTTTTTTCTATTAGCTTTTGTTTGGCAAGCGGCTGTAAGTTTTCGATGAAATCTTTAATACTGTCCTCAAAAAATTTATAATTTATTCGATAAACAAAATTATAGTACTTAAGATCGGATAAGTTTTTATAGTATAAGTTTATTGTATAGACATGAAAAATCTGGATTATCCCATTTCCCCATTCCGAGCTTTTTTCCATGTCATTGAAAAAAACCTAGTTCTAGTAGAGTACCCCGCAATATCGAATTGTGGGGATAAAAAAACTTGCAATGAAAGACTCCACTCTATATTCAAAATGAATTTAGAAAAATTCTTTGCTCTTTCTAAAAATTTCTAGAAACTGCTTTATTTCTTTGTGTCAAAATATGATATAAAATACGATATATAGAGAATCTATTTTCTTTTTTTCCAAACCAAAAAAAGATCTTGGAGATTGTCTAATGCTTACTCTCAAACTCTTTGTTTATACAGTAGTGATATTTTTTGTTTCTCTCTTCATCTTCGGGTTTTTATCTAATGATCCAAGGCGTAATCCTGGACGTGAAGGTGAAGAATAAAACAAAAAGAAAAATACGGCTTTTTCCTTGCTTAATTTTTCAATGTTCTTAGCATTTTAACTATAATCTACATTTTGATCTCTAACTATAACTATATACTACATTTTTATCTTTAACTATTAACTAAATAAATAAAGCAAAAAGGTTTGATAAATTTAAAAGATAAAAAATACCAAATCATCAATGAAACCGGAAAGAGAGGGATTCGAACCCTCGGTACGAATAATTCGTACAACGGATTAGCAATCCGACGCTTTAGTCCACTCAGCCATCTCTCCCAATTTAAAATAATTACTATTTTAAAGTTAAATAAGTAAAGCTTAAAAAAACAAAGCCTCTTTGCTATGTCTCTTTTTTTTATCTTTTTGTACTTTAATAATCAAATATATAATAATAATCAAATATATAATCCGAATAATCTTTAATTTTAATATTTAATCTCAATATATAATCTCAATAATCTAAATATCTATAACTATAAAAAAATATAATAGTTTTATTTTTGTCCAAAAATGTTATTTTCACAACCTGGCCCGTGTCACGGGCCATTCTTGTTGAAAAAATTGTATTAGAAATTTTTTAGATAAATATTAGAATTAGATAAAATTGCTTATTTGATTCGAAAACAAAATACTTGTTATTGAAACAATCTGAAAGAGGACTATTTCCATTCCTATCCTATAGATCGAATGATATAAAGTCAACGAGTCCTTTTTCCCTAATCTCGTTGGGTCCATGAAGAAATACAATATCAACGCTATACTTTTCATGATTCTTTTATGATCCTACCAGGATCGTGTCCCGTCCTTTTACTCGACAAAAGATTCATTTCTATACAATAATCGCATCATAGCGGGTATAGTTTAGTGGTAAAAGTGTGATTCGTTCTATGATAATCCAAAAAGTTAAGGGATCTTCGGCATATAATATATCCCGATCAAAAACTTTATTTCTAAAAAGGATTAAATCCTTGACCTCTCAATAAGAATTTTGAGGAATAATATACATTCTCGTGATTTGTATCCAAAAGTCAATTAGAAATTGAAAAATTGGAATTTGGATTATAAGATTACGAAACATAATTTTTGACTTTCAATTGAATAAGTATGAGTAAAGAATCTATGGATAAAGACAGAAAAGCTTATTTCTAATCGTAACTAAATCTTCAATTTTGGATTTGTTTTGTCTAATCGAGATTGAAGCAAAATTGAATATTAAACGATGACTTTGGTTTACTATAGACATCGACATCTTTCTTGTTTTATCTCGGTAGAAAAAAGGCCTTTTTCTAAAGATTTTATCAAATAGAAATAGAGAACGAATTAATTAGAACGATTATTCAAATCCCCTCGTCTA